TATTTTATTTGATTGATGGATCCAACAACCAAACCCATTTTTTTTTTAATTCATTAAAAAAGAGAGTGGTTTTATTCGAAGCGCTTCGTGATTTTCAACCAATTATGTGCTTCAATATAATTACCTGGAGTAAGCGCTATAGCTTGTTTCCAATACTCAGCAGCTTGATCGGACCAAGCTTCCGCAATTTCAGAATCACCCTGTAGAATGGCCTGTTCTCCCCGGTCGGAATAGGTGGTTCCTTCCCTTAGAACCGTACTTGAGAGTTTCCTATCTCATACGGCTCAAAAATCGATTCTTTTTGTGTCCTATCTTAATCTACCCTATGCTAACTGAATTAGATTTCTCATAAACCTATCCCATTTTTTCTTGGGTTAACCAGAAGAAGTTAATTACATAAGTTTCAAACCCTAATTTTGATCAATAATCAGAATCAGTTTGATCTTTTCTCCCACCTTCAGAAGAATGAAGCATAGGTATCCCCACAATATCGTTAGAATTTTCTGAAAGGTAACTATCTCGGTTTCATATATGGAATTCATATAGAATCTTTGAAAAAGACTTTTTTCCATAAGAAAAAAGAACTTACTATCTTTGGGATCTGATGCTACACCGCTGCTTAATACCTTAGTGGATTGACTCTATTACATAAGTTGATTCCTAACTTTTGTCCCATATCATGACATAAGTAAGCAGTTCTTAACTGTATCGACTCAATAGCTCGCTAATTGATCTTTACGGTGCTTTCTCTATCAATTTGATCCTTTATCCATAGAATATAGTATATAGGCTGCACTCATTTTTTTTTCTTCCTATTTTGGTTCTCGTGAAGTCTCTTTCCTTGCTACAGCTGATAAAAATCGTTGCTTTGGACGATGCATTATGTAGAAAGCCTATTTTTTCTAGTATTTACTAGCCAATTTGATCTTTGCTTTTTTTCCTTATTTCTATAGTGGAGATAGTCGCACGTAATGACAGATCACGGCCATATTATTAAAAGCTTGTGGTAAGAATGGGTTTCGTTCTAGTGCCCGGAAATAATATTCCAAAGCCTTTGTATGCTCTCCATTGCTTGTGTGTATAAGGCCTATGTTATAGAGTATATAACTTCGATCATAGGGATCAATTTCTGGTCGCGTAGCTTCATAATAATTCTGTAAAGCTTCCGCATAATTTCCTTCGGATTGAGCCAACATCCGTTACGGTCGTTCATTCTATTCAAAAAATCTCCGTTCCAGAACCGTACATGAGATTTTCATCTCATACGGCTCCTCCCTTCTGCGCATAGTACTAAGGGGAATAATCCATAGAATAAAAATTGAACTATTCTCATCTCATTATGAACTGAAAGGAACTAGTATTTTTACAAGAAATCTCTAGCCAGCCTTCCCGCAAGAGGTTTTTTCTTAACACCAATCATATTAGTGTTAGATATAAATGGTAACTCCAACAATTTCTTTGTTCTCAACGCCTTCTATTTCCAGGAATTAGTCACTTCAACGATCTTTGATGGTTATACGGGTATCCAAAGTACAAACGAGATGGATGTTTGTTGTCCCAACCATTCTTGTTAGTCCCGATACCGATAAGGAAAGGGGGAATTTATAACAAAGTTTTTGTGTTGTTGATTCCTAGGTGTAGTGCTTTTTCCCTTATGCCGTCTATTGGTACTGATGTAGTGTAGGATTGACCCGCAATACAGAACCCATAGGTGTAACCTTTCGCTCAATACTCAAATCAACAATTGAAACATCTGAGGCTGCATCAATCGAGGATACACGATAGAAGGAATTGTTCTATCTCCAAACTTCACCTTCACCGAGCGTAGGTTTATTTCAAGAATTTCGTTCTTTCTATACCGAACCGCGTCTCTTTCTCGTAAGACTGAGGTGAGGGCTAAAAAAAACAAGAAAAAAGAATCAAATCGCACCATCTCTGTAATAGGTAAATGCCTTTTTTTCTCCTGAAGTTGTCGGAATTATTCGTAATAAGATATTGGCTACAATTGAAGAGGTCTTATCAATAAAATTTCCATTTATATTAGATCTAGGCATAATTAGCAATCCATTCTAGAATTCTTTTCATTACCCCTGGGGAAAATGATCCCACAAACAAAGCAAAGGAATTATACAGTACGAAATAACATAAAAACAGACTAATTTTATTCTAATAAATAGATATTAAATAGATATGGGCTTTCCACTTAAATTGTCCCCTTTTGTTTGGGAAAGATATGAGATATTGGAATCAGATTGATTTCATTCCCATTTTTGTAGTATACCAATGAGCGGAACTATTACTATTTCATCTAAGTTAAATAACCAAGGACTTTTTTTACTACAGATTCTGATAACTCGAGAAGTTTTGATTTGGTTATGATCCAAAGAGAAAAAAGAATGGAATAATCATTCCATGAAAAAATAGAGTAGAGTAACCATACCTTCTGTTTGCATAACGTGTATACACCACGCCATACAATCGAAATATCAAAATCCATGGG